GTAGATTTCAATTCGTCTGGAAGTATTATTTGTGCAGGAGTTCGGCTGGTTAAAAGTTCATCTATTAGTAAATTGCGGTTCCACCTAGACCTAGACAGTTGATATATGCCTACTTTCTTTTCCCAGATCGCGACAATGAAAAACGCTTTGAGAAAGAGCAGAATATATGCTGTTCCCATCGAAAGTAGTTTTTCTACTTCAGAAGTATCCGGGTCGTTTGCATTTCGTGCATTTAGCCCGGTACAGTTGTGACGATTCATCTTCATTTTTAATGTCACATGGTCCTTGAAGTCACGCGCAGTGCTCTGCGTTTGCTCGAGATTCTGATTCGGATGTTCATCTCGAATCAGAATTATGTATTTGCGAAAGCAATCTAGATATCTTTCGCAAATAGAAAATTCACAGTCTATGAATAGCCACTTCTTGGAAGTCTCATGGTCTATCCAGTAGAAAATGAATATTCGCAAATAATTCGAAAAATACGGAAAATTCTTGAGGGAATTTTGCGTAGAATCGGGTTTCATGAGTTTCTCTTGGAAAACTTGATCAATTTCATATTCCCTATTTAGAACGTTTTCGAAACGATCTAAAATTTCATTCCATTTTTCGAATTTCTCATCATTATTCGAATTTTCTTCATTTTCGGAATCGTTTTCTTCATTTTCTGAATCTTCAGGATTGCCCTCAGATTCGTTCAAACAATTTCTTAAACAAATAATGGTTCGATTGCCCGGGATGGAGTTAGACTTTGTATATTGCACCTTTAACACAGCGGTGGCGGTGGTAAATAGTGTGTAGCTACTGAAACTTAAAACGCGAACTTTTTTTCTTAGCATAAGGGTCGCCTCCTACTAATGAATTATAAGTATCTATATTTTGTATTAACGACGAGATCGCTTATCGACTTTCGTATGTTTTCGGAAATTCGAAGTAGGTGCAAATTCTCCCAATTTGTGACCTACCATACCATCTGTTATATAAATAGGTAAATGTTCTTTTCCATTATGGATAGCAATAATATGGCCGATCATTGCGGGTATAATGGTAGATGCCCGGGACCAAGTTTTTATTATTTCTTTTTCTTCTTTCTTTTTCTTCTATATAGATTTAGAATTTCTTTTTCTATGGAATTTTTATATTAATATTCCAATTAATATATGGTCTAACCTTCCCGACCACAATTTTTTCTTTTAAAAAAGTCATTTTACCAATTACTTGTTGACTTGGTTGAATCCAATTCATAAATCAAACAAAGGAAAGAGTGTAATTGTTTAACAGATATATCAAATGGAGAATTCTTTTTAAATAAAAACGTGGGAGGATTAGATCGAATGCTCCCTGCGTGAATAAAAATTCGGTCTGTTGGACACCTTCAGGGACTTCTATATTCAACGTTTGTTCAATTACTCTTTTACCCGCAAATGCAATGGTGGCCTCGGGTTCGGCAATAACGACCTTCCCCAACATACCAAAACTAGCTGTTACCCCACCAGTAGTAGGAGATGCGAGGATTGATGTATAAAATAGTTTGGCATCTAATTGATAATTATATAACGCACAAGCTATTTTACTCATCTGCATCGAGACGTTCATCGAATCTGAATAAGATATCAATAAATTCGTTAAGAGCGGCAGACGACTTTAATTCGTCTGGAAGTAGTATCTGCCCGGGAGTTGAGCCGGTTAACAGCTCAGTAATGAATTGATCTAAAACGTCCTCCCGTATAGACTGTAGCTTTAGGCCCGCCCATTTTTGTCTCCAAATGGCGACAATGAAAAAGGCTTTCGTAAAGAGCTGAATATATGCAGCTCCCATCGAAAGTAGTTTTTCCATTTCAGAAGTATCCGGGTCGTTTGCATTTCGTGCATGCCCCGCTATACAGTCGTAATGAGTCAGATGCCGAAGGGCTGTGACATAGCCTAGTAGGTCACCCGCAGCGGTCTGCATTTCTTCGAGATTTTGATTTGGATGTTCATCTTGAATCAAAATTAGCGATTTTTTGAACCAATCCCGGTATTGGTCCAATATATTAAACTCCTTTTCTACGAATAGAAACTTTTTGGAAGTCTCGCGTTCTATCCAGTAGAAGATGAACATCCGCAAATAATGCGGAAAATACGGAAAATTCTTGAGGGAATTTTGCGTAGAATCGGGTTTTATGAGTTTATCTTGCAAAACCGGATCAATTTAGGATTTCCTATTATTTAGAACATTTTCGAAACGATCTAACATTTTTTTCAATTTTTCGAAATGATTATTCCAATTGTCGTCGTTATTTTGGGAAAATTCCGGGTAGCTCTCATAGCCATTTATTCGGCTCATAAAGACTCCTTTTATACTTAGATTTATTATTTATTTTGATTGTCATTATTTATACTTATTTGATTGATGATTTAGTTTTAAAAAATAGTTATTGATATTATTTAGATTATTTAGTTATAAAATAAGTGATTCCATTTATCTTTTTGCTCATCTATATTATTTCGATTATAAAATAAGTGATTCGATTTCTCTTTTTAAAAGATAGAACAAAACAATAAGCGTTTCGATTAATAAGTGATTCGATTTCTCTTTCTATCTTTCTAAAAGATAGAATAGAACAATAAGTGTTTAGATAAGTGGTTACATAAGTGTTTAGATAAGTGTTTAGATTTCTCTTTCGAAAAGGTAGAATAGAACAAAAGAGGAAATACAAAAAGTATAGAATATAGAAACTTTCTTTACTTTTTGTATTTCCTTAATTAAATTTTGTTTAATTTAGGGAGAAATTCTTTTAAAATCTCCACCTTTTTAAAAATATCCTGAACAGTTTCTGTAGGTTGAGCACCCTTTTCAAGGAAATATAGAATAGCAGGAACATTTAAATAAGTTTGATTCGTTATCGGATCATAAAAACCCACTTTCCCAAGATCTCTTCCTTCTCTTCGAGATCGAACATCAATTGCAACGATTCGATAGACGGCTCATTGGGATAGATGTAGATGAATAATACCCCCCCTAGAAACGTATAGGAAGTTTTCGCCTCGTACGGCTCGAGAAAAAATGATTCCTAGTTCTATTTTTGTATAAAATAAAAATGGCAAATTGGTCTATAAAACGATCAAATCAATTAGATTATGATTGAAGTCCTTTTTTATTCTTCGTTCCTGAAAACAAAAAAAACCATTCGTACTCATAACTCAAGTTGAATAACTCTCAAATAGCTCAAAGGAAAATCTTTAGGCATTTCATTTTTTGAGTGGTCTTTAAACCCCTTTCCTTTTTGTTTGTCTCGTTTACAAATCTATTTGTATTGGATTTTTTTCTGGTCTAGTTATTGAGACAATTGAAAGGGTGTTTCCTTGTTCTGGGATCCTTTATCTTTTCTTTGTTTTAAATCATTGGGTTTACACATAACTTCGGTGATTTTTAATCCTTTCAAAATGGCAGCAACCTACCTTTTTTTGTGATTTCTTTCTATCTTTTATCAAAGAATCATACAAACGGTTGATTTCCACGCGATACATTTTGTATCGAAAGAGTTTTGTCAATTCTAAGAAACTTTCCTTTTCGATTGGAACCCTTTCCATATCGAAAATATACTTACGAAGTTGTTCCAATTTATTGATTGGCATTAACCCTAGATCCTTGCCCCTGAGAAATGAATCAATACTTTCTACTCGAGCTTCATCATAGACTATTTACATTACAACCCCCCCCCAAAAAAAAAAATAAAGGAGAGGTTCTAGTGGAACAGAACAACCGATGTCGAGCCAAGAGCACCTTCATTCTTTTATAAAGTGGTGGGTGTAAAAATCCACAACGGACCGTGTCCTTCAAGTCGCACGTTGCTTTCTACCATATCGTTTCAAACGAAGTTTTACCATAACATTTCTCTAATTTGAAGCCGGTATGGAATCATGAATAATCATTTGTTCAGTCGGTAGGAACAAGTTTTACCCAGAATTCCCCTTGATTATTGTATAACTATTCCGGCTATAATTTTCATTATAAGTTAAGGAAGATAAAATACGAGCTTGTTTTATAGCAATAGTAATTAATCGTTGTTGTTTCAAGGTCAATCTATTCACTCGTCTATCAATCTATTCAATCTATTCACTCGTCTAGATAATATTTTTCCTTGTTGACTAATAAATCGATTAATTACACTCATGTTTCTATAATCAATTCGATCCCCCGATTGAATCGGGGGTAAACGCCTACGAAACCGAATTTCGGATTATCGGCGTCTAAAGAACTGGATCGCGTAGTAGAGTAATAACGCGCACCAGATTATCCGACTTTCAACACCACCCATAATCGGTTTGCATAATGCACGGTTATCGAAACCGAAATAAGGGGGTGTACCCTTTACTACGGTCAGGGGCATTGCGTCGTAAATAGCCTCTACTAGCTCCTCTTCATTATAGAAAGAAGTTTCCGTGTCAATTGCTTTCATTCCCACCGTTATATGACGATATGAAGGAGCATGAGCTAGAACTCGATTAGTGCCTTTTAGGAATGCTATTACCTGGCATCGCGCAGTAATTGGTAACCCGTTATTATCTATACCTTCAACTACCAGAGCGTTATAAAGCTTTGGCACCTTGCCCGACGGAAAGTCGATTTCTAGGGCTGGACCAATCATTTTAACCACATATCCGACGTTTTTTTCTACTCTTACTGGATCATCATTTTGGTAACTATTTTGCGTCATAAAAAAGACCCCTTTTTTTTTTTATTTTTTTTTTTTTCGATTGAACAGCCATTCGAATTTTAAATGAAATTCGAATGAATTAAATAACTTATTTATACAGACATAGTCAAGGGGCCCTCTATGATCGATGATCATAGAAATGAAGGGATATTTTAATCCTTACCAACTTGATCTTGTTGCCCCTGGCAACAAACATGCGTGAACCATTTCACGAAGTATGTGTCTGGATAGTCCAAAGTCTCGATAGTTAGCTCTCGCTCTTCCGGTCGAAAAACAACGTCGACGAAGGCGTGTAGGTGCACTATTCCGCGGTGGGGATTGTAACTTTCCATGAATTTCTAATTGTTTACTTACCGGTAGAAAGAGTTTCTATTATTCTATTTTTTGCTAAATTGGGTAATTTCATTTATCTTAGCCCTCCTTTACAGACTAGGACAAAGAATTGAGCCAAAATGAAGATTATTATAAATTTGTCAAATTTACCCAGTGGTTTCTTTTGCCAGTTAACGAAACCCGGATTGCGAATCTCCCCAATGTACATGGTTGTGCTGCTACCTTCAAACGTTTCAGTTCTACCTTTCAGAGCACTTATAGGACTTTTTGTATCTAACACTTCCATCCCTTCCCTTAAAGTACGTTCTTTCCCAGCAGACATTAAAATTTTAGCGAGAACTCGATTATTTTCAAGGATACGCTGGACTTCGCAAATGACATAAGTATAACCTACCCCACCGGGGTAGCTTTCCTTTATAATTAAGGCGTTCAAAACCTTAGGCATCTTGTCTGGCGGAAAACCGATATCCAAAATAGTATCAATTTGTTGAAGAAGTTTTCCTTCTTTTTTTTCTTCAATACCAGAATCGCCAGGAACACAACTAATTGGATTTTTAGTATCCATGTTTTCTTTTTTTTGATTATAATTCTATTTGGCTTACTAAATAACATAAAATATTTCCCAACTTCTTTTTTTATTGACTTTATTTTTTTTTTTTTTTTTTCGTTCCATTAAAATCGCAATCGACTACGAAATTTAAATTTCGTAGTCGATTCCTTTTTTTTATTAATCGGAAAAAAATTCCCATTCGGATTCTTCTTCGAAGTAGCCTTTTTCTCGTTCAAAAATGTAATCGTCTGTTTCCCACCAGTCGAATCCTTCTTCTACGCCTAAGGATTCTTCCAAATCCATTTTTTCCTCTATTTCTTTGAGGTAGGCTTTTACCTTGTTGAAGGCCATTCTTTCTTTTTGTAAGTCGCCTTTTTGCAAGAACAAGAACAAGTTTATTTTTTCTTCTACTTCAGAAACTAGATTCTCAACTTTGTCGAATAAGTTGCTGTTGCTTTGTTCTCCCGAAAGGGGTGGCTTCATAAATAGAACGATCAGTAATCGAATTATGCGTCTGTTAAGTAGATCCCTTTCTCTATTGTCTGGATTATTATCACTTTCTTTATTATTTTCTTTTTCATTTTGACTTTCATGATCATCGTCATCACCGGCATGCCACCCACAGTCATCCCACCTAGGGTCTTCCTGGGCCCCGGCATTATCCCAATTATCGAAATTCGCGGAGATTCTTGTATCCCTCGATTTAATACGTTTTTTGTAACCTAATAAAATAGAAAAACGAGGGAAGGGAGCCATGGTAAAGAAATTACCAAGCGCGGTCTTATCAATGGCACTGAATTTGAATTTAGTCGCATAAGTATTAGGTAAGTAAAAGTAAAGTAAATTTTTGTTTTGCATAGAATAGGAAGGGTTCTTTTCGGGTTCACGAAAATTTACTTTTTAAAAGTATAAATAAATACTTACTAACATGAAACGAATAGTTGAAAGACATAATACTAAGCCGTAACATGAGAAATCAGACCGCATTAAAAAAGAAAAGATAAAGTGGCAGGCCTAGAAAAAGAAATGGATTCAGCAGAATATTGTAATGAATATTCTGACTTACTTGACCCGACTTATAGCTTTTTTGTTCGCATATAAAGCGGATTCGAAATTCTCTTTCATTCCACCTGTACCCAGGCCCTTTATATTCGCCCGGAGATTGTCTGTCTTTAACAATGAAGAAAATAGTGTATGGTTCCATAGATCTCGATGAAATCCAAATATTTCAAATATTCGAAATCTTCTGATTGTAGAAGTCTCTTCCACTTGGAACTGTGAGTATCTTTTATAATGATTAGAAGATCCTCGATAGTATAGATCTTTTCTTCCATGAGGAAACTAGTTATTCGGGTAGATAACTTCAATTCTGAAATAAAGAAAAAAGCCGGGTCTTTTCTTTTTCTAGAGATATAGACTATCAACCTATACCACCACGGTTTCACTTTCAGTTTATCAAAGTTACAATAGAATAAGGCCGTTAAAGCCCAAGAATTATTAAGAAATTCGTCTATTTTTCTGACAATTTCTTTTTTCTCTTTCTCGTCCAAATCTTCTATTTCTAGTAAGTCTTTACGAGCGTAGATAACCATTATTACTAATCTATTAATACGAATAATCTTTTCTTGATCAAAAAGTACATCAACTACTCTTTTAGAGAAGCCGAATTTGAAGACAGACATATATCGTGGATCCCCTTTCTCGAAAAAAAGAAGACGGCAAACTTTTTTCTTTAGTGAAACCCAGTTTATACGTAAAAGACATAAAAAAGCCACAAGAGTCAAAATTAGTGAGATTTGATGTATTTGTAAAATACACCCTTGTTTAACGAAAATTTTCATAGTGGTCCCCCCAATCCACCAAAAATATTTTTTATTGAAAAGAATAATATTCTAACTTGAATATATAGTGATTGTCAGTATATGATCGATGATATATCTTATTATAAGATATTCTATTTCCTTTTTTATAAAAAATAATAATCTAAACTTTTTAGATAGAAATTGTCAACTATATGATCGATGATATATCTTATTAGAATCAATTCGATTTCTTTTTTTATAAAAAAAAGAATCTAAACTTTTTAGATAGAAATTGTCAAGTATATGATCGATCGTATATCTTATTATAATAGATTCTTAAATAATATGGATTCGAATCTAATCGCCCTATAGAAATATTAATATACAGATTTCATTTCAATTGGAATTTGGTTATTCACCATGTACGAGGATCTCTACTAAGCATCCATGGCTGAATGGTTAAAGCGCCCAACTCATAATTGGAGAGTTCGTAGGTTCAATTCCTACTGGATGCATGCTAATGGGACCCTCTACTACGTCTATAGAAATATCTGATTCTCTATCTTATTGTATATATATAGATTAATATTGTAATGTAATGAATATTCTGACTTATAGCTTCCTTGTTCGTCTCCTAAGTATAAGATAGAGATATATTTCTTTATTTCGAATTTCTTTATATACGATTTTCATTTATTTATTTATATACGATAGGTCCCGAGAATATTGTAATGAATATTCTGACTTACTTGATCTGACTTATAGCTTTTTTGTTCGTATATAAAGCGGATTCGAAATTCTCTTTCATTCCACCTGTACCCAGGCGCTTCATATTCGCCCGGAGACTGTCTGTCTTTAACAATGAAGAAAATAGTGTACGGTTGTATAGATCTCGATTAAATCTATATATGCCAACTCTTCTGATTGTACAAATCTCCTCCACTTCGAACTGTGAGTATCCTTTATGATGATTAGAAGATCCTCGATGGTATAGATCTTTTCTTCCATGAGGAAACTAGTTATTCGGGTAGATAACCTCAATTCTGAAATAAAGAGAAAAGCCGGGTCTTTTCTTTTTCTAGAGATATAGACTATCAATCTACACCACCATGGTTTCACTTTCAGTCTATCAAAGTTACAATAGAATAAGGCCGTTAAAGCCCACGAATTATTAACAAATTCGTCTATTTTTCTGACAATTTCCTCTTTATCTTTCTCCTCCAAACCTTCTATTTCTAGGAGGTCCTCGCGAGTGTAGATTACCATTATTATTAATTGATTAAGAAAAATAAGCCTTTCTTCATCAAAAAGTACATCAACTACTCTTTTAGATAAGCCGAATTTGCGGACAGGCATATATCGTGGATCCCCTTTTTCGAACAAAAGAAGACGGCAAACTTTTTTCTTTATTGCAACCCACTTTATATGGAAAAAACAGAAACAAGCCACAAGAGTCAAAATGTGCGAGACCCGATCCCGTAGGAAAACCAAATTTTGAGTCATATTTTCCTCCTATGAATATAGGATAAGATAGAAATATATCGATTCTATTTCTTTTATTATAAAATAGATGTGCATTACACATAGGCATTGTCAAGTGTCAGACAGGATTAAAAAAGAAAAGATAAAGTGGCAGGCCTATAAAAATTATTTTAGGATTAAAAAGTAAAGATGGTGCCTAATACTAACTAGTCATTTTATCTATGATTTATGCATGTTTTTTTTTAAGTACTTACCTAAGTTTGTTTCCATTTTTGCAAGATAGGAGACGATAATCAAAAAGATCCATCGAAAAAAAAAAGTGCAAAAAAACGTTTATTCAAAAGGAATCATTCTTTACTTGGATGAAATTCGTTTGAACCTCGCCTTTCACTTCCTTCACTTTAAGGCTATGCCATCCTAAGGTGCTGCTAAATAAATGGAAGGATCTTAGCAACGTCCATGAAAGATGAAATTCGTTTTATTTGCCTAATTTCCCTCAAAAAAAATGCACTCTTTTGACTAATATTCTTAATTACTAATTAAGAATATTAGTCAAAATAGAATTATCCGCTGCCACCAAAGAAAACCCTATTCTTCGTATTTTAACTTTGATTCTGCTAAATTAATTACTTGTTGACTACAAATTTTCTATCTTATCTTATGCAGTTCCAAAGATAGCGTACAACAAAACGTAAAGAAAATTCAGAACACAAGTAACTTAAAATAGTGTTGTCATATAAACCACTACCTCTTTTATGGAGAAATTAGTAAACACTATCCGAAAAATAGCCACAAAAGGGGACATTCCAGTTGCTCTCCCACTCCACACTGCTAAAAAACACAGCTTTTCTAATATGAATTTGATATCCATAAGATCGAAATATATCGATTTTTTATTATTATAACATCGATATAAACGTTATAGAAAACTTTGAGTCATATTTTCTCCTTATGGATATAAGATCGAAATATATCGATTTTTTATTATTATAACATCGATATAAACGTTATAGAAAATTTGGAGTCATATTTTCTCCTTATGGATATAAGGTAGAGATATATCGATCATATCTCTATTATAGAAACAATAATAATTATAGGAGTCTTGTATTTACATCTTTTCGTTTTGTATTTAT